ATCAATAAGATAGACCCATGCTGCGAGTTGTTTCATGCCATAAATAAACACGGACACTCAAAAAATCTGTTGGGCAGGCGGATTCACATCTCTTACAACCTACACAGTCCTCGGTTCTTGGTGCGGAAGCAATTTGCTTAGCTTTACATCCGTCCCAAGGTATCATTTCCAATACATCTGTTGGGCAGGCTCGTACACATTGAGTACACCCTATACATGTATCATAAATTTTTACTGAATGTGACATTGGATCTATAAATTCCAGTTTTGAGCATAAAAAATTTTCGATCTGGTAAAATAAAATTAGTAGTAAATGAATCATACATTTATATTGTAGACACCAGACGAAGCAGTGGTTTATCAAAATTTTAAGAATCAATATATTTCTAAATCTGTTCATGAGAAAGGTCCAAGAGACTTTGATTTCTCTTTCAACAACCATGATCATGCGAGTTGCACATGTGAATTCAAATTGACCAACAAATTGGTCAATATTTCAATATTAATTCAAAGTATTTATTCAATATGAAAATATTTATTATTCAATAGTAAATTAATTCAATACTAAATATATATATATATATTTAGTATATATTTTATATATTTTTTATATATTTATAATAATATTATATATTTATAATAATAATATAATAATAATAATAATAAAAACAAAAATAATAATAAAAATAAATAAGTATATTAATTATTATATAAGGTATTATATAAGATATTATATAATAATATGATAATTATAATAAAATTAATAATAATAATATATTAATTCTAATAAAATTAGATTAGAATAAATTAAAATTTAATATAAAATATCAATTTATAAATAAATTGATATTTTATATATGTATTTAATATATTTTTTTTTATATTATTAAATATTTAATATAATAGAATATCTAATAGATTAATATTCTATGTGATATTATGTATCTTATGATCATAACTAATTATTCAACAAATTCGATTGATTGATACGAGTTGATTTTCTGTTACGATGGATTGATGAAACAATAGCCAGCCCAATAGCTGCTTCAGCCGCCGCAACAGCTATAACAAAGATTGAGAAAATGTCGCCTTTTAATTGGCGATTATCAAATATATCAGAAAATGTTACGAGATTGATATTAACCGAATTGAGTATAAGCTCAAGACACATAAGTGCTCTAACCATCTTTCGACTTGTGATCAATCCATAGATACCGATAGAGAATAAATAGACACTCAAAAAAAGTACATGCTCGAACATCATTGACTAACTCCTTATCAATCTCGATTCATTTCAATATGAACAACAATTCAACCGATTCGATTGATTAGAATAGAACGATTACAGAATAAAAGAAGGTATTGGCAATAGATAGGTTTAATTAAAAACCTTATAAAAACCTTAAACCTTTCCATTTATTTTATTTATTTAGAATTTATAAATCTTAGAATTTATAAATCTTAGAATTAAATTCTAAGTATTTATTATTGACGAGCCATAGTAATTGCACCTATCAAGGAAACTAAAAGAATTATGGAAATGAGTTCAAACGGAAGATAAAAATCTGTTGATAAATGAATCCCAATTTGTTGAATGTTACTTATTAGGTCCTGTTCTATAATCTGGCTTGATCTTGTAGTCCAAAAAATTCCGTACCATGACGTATCTGGGATAATAGTAATTAGTGAAAAAAGAATACTTGTACAAACCAGTGAAGTAACCCCATCTCCAATGGTCCAAAAATAGGAATCATTGGAATATTCTGAACCATTCATGAACATTACAGCAAATATGATTAAGACATTTATGGCTCCAACATAAATAAGGAGCTGCGCGGCAGCTACAAAATAGGAATTCGATAGAATATAGAATAAGGATATACAAACAAGAACCAATCCCAACGAAAAGGCAGAAAAAATGGGATTGGTAAGTAATACTACTCCCAGACCTCCTAATACAAGAACTAATCCCAAAAATACTACAAGAATATCATGTATTGGTCCAGGTAAATCCATTATTAAAATGATAAATTAATAAATAAGTCGAAATATTTCATGACCTTACTGAATGGTCCAGGAAAGGAAAAGGGGTAACCCCTTTTTTTTTCTTGTATATGATACATTCCTAATTGAATTAAAACTTTTTTTTATATGGATTAATGTAGATATAGATAAAATTATCGAGAAAAGAGTAATGGGGATTATATATTTCGAAATCATCACGAAAAATATATTCTCAGTTTAAATCAAAGAATAATTCTCAACAATCAATAATTATTAGTTATTATTTGTAGTTACTGACCAAACAAAATAAAAAGAGCTTGGGTCTTTTATATCAAAACAAAATCTTAGTAATTGGTAATCGTTCTTGAATCAAAGGGTTTATCTTTGTCTATTTTGATTTGAGTCGAATTCATAACTGTTTGAATTGTGTAATCTCCAATTATTGACATTGGTAACCGACCCAAAGCGATTTGATTATAATTCAATTCGTGACGATCAGAAGTAGAAAGTTCATATTCTTCAGTCATTGATAAACAGTTTGTTGGACAATACTCGACACAATTACCACAAAATATACAGACCCCAAAATCAATACTATAATTAAGCAATTGTTTTTTTTTAATATCTCTTTCAAATCTCCAATCAACAACGGGTAGATCTATCGGGCATACACGAACACATACTTCACAAGCAATACATTTATCAAATTCAAAGTGGATTCGACCACGGAAACGTTCTGATGTGATCGATTTTTCATAAGGATATTGAATAGTTATAGGTAAACGATTTGTGTGGGATAAGGTAATTACGAAACTTTGACCAATATACCTTGCAGCTCGTATTGTTTGTTGACTATAATTCATGAACCCGGTCACCATAGAGAACATATTGTAAATATCCAGGAATAAATTTATGTTTCTTTCTCTTGTTTGAAAGAGGTTATGAATCTGGAATATCGTTATCGTATTTTCTTATTTATAGTGAAACAAGTTGGGAAGAAGTTGTCAATAATAGATTACCTAAAGAAATAGGTAAAAGAAATTTCCATCCAAGATTTAATAGTTGGTCCATTCTTATCCTAGGCAAAGTCCATCTTGTTGTGATAGGAATAAACAGAAACAAATAAGCTTTAGCTAATGTAATAAAGATACCAATTGTCATTCCAAAAACTCCGGCCATTTTATTTATTCCGAAAAGTTCAGGAATAGATATGTACGGAATAGAAAAATTCCACCCACCCAAGTAAAGAACTGTTACAAATAATGAAGAAAGTAATAGATTTAGGTAAGAAGCAATATAAAATAAACCAAATTTGATACCTGAATATTCGGTTTGATAACCTGCTACTAATTCCTCCTCTGCTTCCGGTAAATCAAATGGCAATCTCTCACATTCGGCTAGAGAAGAAATTAGAAAAACAATAAACCCTATAGGTTGACGCCACAGATTCCACCCCCAAAAACCATATTTTGACTGTGCTTCAACTATATCAACTGTACTTGAACTATTAGATAATCATAGTCGATAATAACATCACTGTTCCCATCGCTATTACAAAACCGTACATGAAACTTCAGCTTCATACGGCTCCTCTATGGCCACAAATAAATGTAAGGACTGGTTCGGTATTTTCGCCCTCTTTGGAGGATAGATCAAATAAAGATACATCGGAGAGTCCCAAATTAAACCAATGGAATTCTGTCCGCTAGAATAAGAAAAAAAGTGCTTTCGAATTGATCTCATCCTTATAATGATAATTTTTCTTTGTTCGGTAATAACTTAATCTTTCAATAAAATATTCGTTATCAATATATATATATTAGTTCATGAATCATGATAAGAATTCCGTATGTATGAATACGGATATAGGAAAGAAAGAATAAATAAAGATCTTTTTTTATTTTATAAAAATTTTTATTCATTCATTCGATTATTGCATTCCATTTCTTTTGTTCCTGTTCTTCTGTCTCAGAAGAAGGTATTTAGAAAAAAAAAAATAAAGGATTAATTCGTTCTTGATAGTCATTTCTTTAATCAGTGAATAGGAGCATACTCGAGATCGGAATCGTAGGGAGGTACTTCTTGATCATTTCTACCAACTTAAAGCCCTTATTATGATTCGTTTTATGCAGAAATATCTCTTTTTTTGATACCTTACATTATCCCCATTACTAATCCTTTGTGTACCTTGGTGTTCCTAACTGTCCACCGATTTTTGATTGATCCCCGCTATGTTAATACATACAAGACAGTAGCGGAAACTCCATACAGTTGATCTTTTGCACCCGCTTCAAGATATGATGACTAATCAAAGAATCTCAATCTTGGGGTAAACAGTTTATGCTGCTTATGTTTACTTTAACTTCATTCTTGTACATAGGGAATGAGATTTTCTCTTCTTACTGCAAATTTATAAGCAGTTTTGTTTCACTCATATAACTATCGGGTTTAACTCATCGATGAATAAAAAAAAAATATCTATTCAATACATTCAACCTCTTTTCTTTATTTATTTCTAGGAAAGAGGTAAAAGTTCATGTTCCAACGAATCACACGTAGAGATATTGATAACACACATAGAGTTAATGGTATTTCATAACTAATAGATTGAGCAGCAGCTCGTAGACCACCTGAAAAAGAATATTTATTATTCGATCCATATCCTGACACAAGAAGCCCAATAGGGGCAATACTTGAAATGGCGATCCATAAAAAAACACCTATACTGAGATCACCTAAAACAAGGCGGTACCCAAAAGGAATTACTAAATAACTTAGTAGAATTGATATGACCGCTATAGACGGTCCGACACTAAATAAACGAATATCCCCCCTAGATGGGAGTAGGTCCTCCTTAAAAAGTAATTTAGTCCCATCTGCTAGAGCTTGAAGAATTCCCAACGGACCAGCATATTCAGGCCCAATACGTTGTTGTATTGTTGCAGATATTTCTCTTTCTAACCACACAATTACTAGTACCCCTATTATGATTCCAAATATAAGGGTAAAAATGGATACAAACATCCATATGAGTCCATAGATTTCTTTTATGGATTCCAATGTAGAAAAAGAATTGATAGCTTGTACTTCTGTCGTATCAATTATCATTTCAACGATCAACTTCTCCCATAATGATATCTATACTACCTAGTATTGTCATGATATCAGCCAATTTCATTCTTTTAACTAGCTGAGGAAGAATTTGCAAATTGATGAAACCGGGTGGACGAATTTTCCATCTCCAGGGGAAAATGCTATTATCCCCTATCAAATAAATTCCTAATTCTCCTTTTGGGGCTTCTACTCTGACATAAAGTTCTTGTTTCGACAATTCAAAATTGGGTGAAGGTTTTTTACTAATAAATCTATATTCAAAATCATTCCATTCGGAATTTTTTGCTCTATCAAAGCGTCGGACTTCTAAATTCTCATAGGGACCTCCAGGAATTCCTTCTAGAGCCTGTTGAATAATTTTTATAGATTCCCCCATTTCACCTATTCGTACTAAATAACGAGCTAATGAATCTCCTTCTTTTTGCCATTGGACTTCCCAATCGAATTCATTGTAACACTCATAATGATCAACCTTACGAAGATCCCATTGGATTCCAGAAGCTCGTAACATTGGTCCTGATAAACCCCAATTTATTGCTTCCTCTCCACCAATAATGCCCACTCTTTCAACTCGTTCCAAAAAAATGGGATTCCGTGTAATAAGTTTTTGATATTCAACAACTCCAGTTAAAGAATAATCGCAGAAATCCAAACATTTATCTATCCAGCCATGAGGTAGATCAGCAGCTACTCCTCCGATGCGGAAATAATTATGCATCATTCGCATACCTGTGGCGGCTTCGAATAAATCATATAACAATTCTCTCTCTCTGAAAATATAGAAAAAAGGAGTCTGTGCACCGATATCCGCCATAAAAGGGCCAAGCCATAACAAATGAGAAGCTATACGGCTCAGCTCCAGCATAATTACTCTGATATAACTGGCTCTCTGAGGTACTTGAACATTTTCCAATTGTTCTGGTGCATTTACCGTTATTGCCTCTGTGAACATAGTAGCTAAATAATCCCAACGTGTTACATAAGGAAGATATTGTATAATTGTTCGGTTTTCTGCTATTTTTTCCATCCCTCTGTGTAAATATCCCAATATGGGTTCACAATCAATAACATCTTCACCATCGAGAGTAACGATCAGTCGAAGAACACCATGCATTGATGGGTGGTGAGGACCCATATTTACTATCATGAGATCTTTTCTTGTAGCCGGTATAGTCATATTTTTTCTTCCTTAATTCATTATTCCACGAATTCCTCAAAACGAGGTTCATCAAAATGAAAAATCTAATAAAATAACTAAAAAAAAAAAAATTCAAACGATTAAATTAACGAGTTTTTGGCTCCCGAATATCCAACTGATCCATTAATTTCTTATAACGGACTCTATTTTTCTTTGACAAATAAGCCAGGAGCCGTTGACGTTTTCCCAGAATTATTCGTAGACCTCTTTGGGATAAAAAATCTCTTTTGTGCAATTCCAAATGTGAAGTAAGTCTACGTATCTTACTGGTGAAACTTAATACTTGAAATTCAACAGAACCCTTGTTTTCTTCTTTTTCTTCTTGTGAAATAACTGAGATGAATGAATTTTTGATCATAAAAGAATTTTTCTATCTTTTTTCCCATGGATTTATTTTACTTTACCGAATCGATCAGGAAAAATAAAAATAATAATCTTTATGCCAGTTATTTTAATCTAGTACACACAAAAATTTGGATTTTTTCCTATTTTTTTCTTTTCTATCCAAATCAAATTTTCAATTTGATTTGGATAGAAAAGAAAGAGAAAATACATTTCTACATTCATGGAAGAGAATGATTTCTTTGTACCTAAAAAGATTCTGCCGATTTCGTCCTAGATCCAATTGAGTTGATACGCCATTAGATTCGTGTTATGTACCAGAATGTAATATAGCGTATATGTATATCTTTCGGCTTTCATCTACCGAAAAATATCACAGATATATAGGAAATATACTATTAACAAATTATGAATTGTGGATACATATATATCCTTGACATACTGAAACGATTGCCATTATTGGTATTAAACCAATAGCGATTCATACAAGCTAAATCTTCTAATCGGTAATTGGGCCAAAGAAACAATTTGCATTTAATGAATTTATTTGTATCTGTATTAGTATTAAAATGTTTGTCTTCATTCAAAAATTTTCCAGAGTTTCTTATGTTGTTTTCATTGCAAAATACTGGATTTCTATCCACAAAATTCCAATTACGAGAATTAAAACAAATTAGAATTCTCAATTCTCTACGACGTCTAGGAGATAGAATATTTTCAGGAACAAAGAAATCATAATAACTTTTGTCTCCATACACAAGCATATTGCCGTGTCTTGCAACGGATTTATCAAAATTCTTCTTATCAACATATCTTTTTTTTATGCATTTTCTCTTAGTTTGGTACTTAATTTTATCGATCAATGAAATACCTAGGGTTTGATATATAATAAATTTTCCATCCCTTTTTATAGATAAACGAATCGGTTCGATAATCAATACTCCCTTTTTTATCAATTCTGTAAGAGCTAGATCTTTCTGAATTAGCATTACATCCAGATGCATCTCTCCTCTTTGAATCGAGGATATAGCAATTTTCCTTGGATTTATCAGTCTAAGTAGGAGACAATATACCTTGATATTATTGATCATTCTTTGATTCAAGGAGTCATCCCATCTTAATTGAAAAAGGAAATATTTTTTCAGGAAGAAATCTAGTTCTGCTTCCTTCTTTTTCTTGGGTTGTTTTTTCTTTTTACCTTTTTTAATGTCTGATCCCGCGTAATTGTCTTCAACATTTTTTTTTTTGTTTTGTTTTCGTAGATCTGATCCAAGATTTTCTTGTCCCTGTTGTTCGTTTTTTTCTTGGTTGGAATTTTCTAATTTAAGATATTCTTTTTGATTAGATGATATCTGAAGATTTTTTTTTTTATTTTGATTTATGTTGATTCTTTTTTTTTGACTAATATTTTCATAGAAATTAAAATTAAAAAGAAGTAATTTGATCGGTATGATCCATGGTTTAATCTTATATGCATCAAAAAGTGGCACAAATTCTGGGAAGAACCGGGGTTCTAGATTTGATATGGTACGATAAACCTTTTCTTGATTCATTCCCATCCAATCAAAAAAGTGTTTTTTTTGATGGGATGGTTTAATTCCTTGATGAATTGTCTTAGAAAAAATATCTTTTTTTTTCAATTTTTTGATAATTTTGTTTTCAGTCTTAGTATTTTTCTCAATTTTGGTGCTGATATGCGTATTGGTCCAGGTCTCAATGTCGATATTTTTTCTAAGACAAATATGGAGAATTCTACAATCAAAATATTTTCTATCCAGATTTTTATGTGTAGCAATAATATATTCCTTTTCTAAATAATTACTAATAGCTATACTTACCAATACATAAAATGATTCGGGTTTCAGTGTATTGAAATTGTATGGAATTTCTTGGTCTCCTTTTACTTGTAATGTTGATTCATAAATATATGAGTCCTTCCTATTCCCATAATTCATATATTTATGTGATAAAAGATAATATCTGTAGTGTTTTTTAAATTTTTCTTTTTGACTCGTCAATGAATCCACTACCACCGCATAGTAATTTTGTTTCATGTAATGAATTAATTGGTCTTTTTCTTTTTTATGTGAATCAAATTTAATTGAGTTTTTATTTTGAATCGTAGAACGTTGGTTGATTCTATTTCGCCATTTTTGAGGTACTAATCGAGACCATTTTGTCTGAGATAAATTGTATTGATAATGGCCCTTTAACCAGTTTTTCCATTCATTTTTCCCAGACTTATAAATTTTCTTTTGCTTTGATTTGGAATCAAATATTCCTCGTGTCATACAATAATCCTTGATTTTATCCTTAATAAAAGAATGGGTCCTGGGATATTGAAGTACAGATCTCAAGTGATACTTGTTAAGTAATTGGGTTTGTGATAATTTGTAAAATACATATGCTTGGGACAAGGAGGATAAATCATATTTATAATAATAAATATTTGAATAATAATAAATATTTGAATTATTATTACTGATATTAGTATTATAAAACGATTTTTTTATAGTCGAAATAAAGTTCATTGTATTTTGATCTGTTTCATCAATTCCTTCTCGATTTGTTTCATCGTTGTAAATCGATTTTGTGATAATTTTTTTTGTTGATTCAAAGAAAAATTGTGCATTGATCCTAAAAATAGTAATCATACGTAGAAAGATATCTATGTATATTTTTTCAATGAATGATTTCATAAAAAATTTTAATTTACGTATAAATCGGATCTTTTTTCTTTTAAATATCTGCAAAATATGTTTCCGTGATTCCGATTTTTTATCATCACAAGTTAGAACTATTTTTTTATTGTCTTTTGTGATTCGTTCTAGTTCTATTTGATTCCTGATTGTGACTGTCCTATCAGCAAGATCCTTTATTTTTTTTTCTATGAGTGAGTAATTTGCCCAATTCATGGATCGAATTCGAATGGCCGATTCGCGAATAATCTTATTATTTATTTTAGAATCTCTTACATTTTCATTCGGTTTATATACTTTTACCCTCCTCAATTCAAATAAGAAAATAGGGTTTATTTTTTCAAATTCCTTCATTTTTTGTTTTATAACTAGAACTATTTTGATAACCCATCTTTTTTTTTCTTTAAAAACTTTTAGAACGAAAAAAAAATTATTTTTTACTTTTCTAATTATTTTTCTAATTATTTTTTGGAGTTCTTTATAAATGGGTTCAAAAAAAGAAGGTCGTTTTCGGGGAGAACCAAAAGGAACTTCTGCTTCCATTCCCCAAATTGTTAAAAAACAAAAATTTTCTTTTTTTCCTTTTTTTTTCATTGGATCTCTATGATGAGATCGTATTGTAGATCTTCGCCAAGGTTTAAGAGAGAAAGGAAATAGGATCTTTATCTGAATACCGTCTGTTAACCAATCTTTGGGAAATTCTGTTTCCGATAATTGAACACCATTATAGGTACATTTAACATGCATTTCTCTATTCCATTCCTTCAAATCCTCATACCACTCGGGGAATTGGAATAATAACATACGACCAATATTTTTAGCTATTATCAATGAAGGCAATACAATGTATTTTCTAAGAAAGGATTGGGTTACTAACATCGAACCTCTTATTGCTTGAGCAAATATAATGTTATCCCAAGTTTCTGATATTGCTATACGTTCATTTTCCTCTTTTTTCTCCTCGTTTTTTTTTTTCTTTTCTTTTGTCTCTTCCTCCTCAAAATTGGAAATTTTCAATTCCGGTTCTCTCTCGACCGAATTCCTAAAAATGAGATTCATCATTTCAGAGATATCAAAAGAAGAAAAAAAAAATGTTTTGTCTATTCGATCCAAAAAAAGTGGGGAATGCGCATTTGCTTGAAACATTTCCCAAGTAACTGTTTTACGTCTTTGAGTACGCATGGATCCTTTTATTATATCTCTACGAAAATCTGATTGTTGCGAGTAGCGTATCAAAGCCACCTCTTCTGCTTGATCACTATTACTAGTATTATTCGTATTAGTAATAGAATTGGTATTATTCTCATTATCAGTATAAATTACCACACGTTTGGCTTTTCTTGAACGAATTTCATGATCTTCCGTCGATTTTTCCTCATTTTCTTCCTCCTGTTCTTCCAGAACATTGGTCAATTTATATGACCATCGAGGAACCTTTTTACTGATTTCTTCTATTCCAATAGATTTATTTCTAGTTGTTGTTTGATTATTTGGATCAATTGTAATTATATCGAATATAAATTTCAAAGATTTTGCTTGACTTTCTGAATCAATTTTTCTTTGTTCTGCCAATAAATAACAGTTTTTCAAAGAAAAATTGGGTATGAATTCAAAAGAAAATGAAGTTAAGGAATTACCAATATAATTAAAAAATGATTTACCATCATCAAGCGAATTCTTTTGATGTTCAAATTCTCGTAAATTATTAGAAAGTAGCTCATGGATCTTATTTATCCAAAGACTTTTTATGGAATCTTCCATATAAGGGATTAAATCATTCATAATTGTACGTAAATCAAATTTTTTTATTGCTCCACGGCATGGTCCGCTCAATAAAGGATCATATGTTTTGGTCAAGCATTCTTGTTCATTCTCATGATTGCAAAATCTAGTCCTTTTTTCGAGCATATCTAGAGAAAAAAACCCCTTTTCTTTTTTTTCTTTTTCTAGAACTTTTATTCGACTTATTAATTCATTGCTCAAGTTGTATTTTTTTTGTTCATTGGTATAAACCCAATAATTATACAGGTCTTCATGGGATAATTTTTTTGTCGTGTACAAAGACATTTTTCGTTCTATCATTTCCGAAAAAGTCGATAAACTAGGTGGATATGTAAAAGATATTTTTTTTTTCCCATTACTTGGACATGTATAAAAAAAATATTGTGACATTTCATTTCGTACAGCATTTTCAAACCGATCATTTTTTATATATCGCAATGGACAATTCCATCGTTTATAATCGAAAAGAAAAGTTACAAGAGGTTTTTCAAACCAGAAATAAGTCTTTTCATTTTTCTCTTCTTTAAGTCTTCCCAATTCCCAATTATCTTGATACCTATCAAGATAAGAATCTTCGTAAACTGGGCTATCTTTATAGCATGTCTCTTTAAAGTGAAAGTGGAATTCCCCCTTTGTTTTTTCCTTTCCATTCACTCGGATCTCTTCCGTTTCATCTATTTTTTCCGGATCTTCCTGTTCTTCCGAACAAAGGGAAGGGTCTTCTTCGGCGGATCCCTCTTGTTCCTGTTTAGTCTCCTTCGTTTCGGAAGTTGTTTCTACATCGCTTTCTTCCTCACTTTCTCCCCTTTCTTCCATTTCTGAGGTTTCTTTCAGTTTCTTAGTGACAATAGGCGACGGCATTCTGCCTAAATAGTAGACACAGGTGATAAATAAGAGAATACTAAAGATTCGAGCCATAGAATTTCTCAATTCTGACACAAGGTACTTATTAGATCGAATAGAATGATTTTGCCGTATCCAGAATAATACCAATCCAACCCATTTCATGAATAAAATGTGACCAATTAACCAACCAACAAAACTACTTGTTACAAATAACATCTTGTTGTTGCATCGAAACATATAAATGTTGACTAATCTGGCTAACGTTGAACTTGGTAAAATGAAATGGTTGAATAATTGAAAAATTAGATTATTCAGGAATACACATTGAATGCTGAGATTACGCATTGAATTTCTGGTAGTAGATCCATAATAAAAAAAGTTTTTGTGATTGTTCCAGAAGAAATGAAACAAAAGATACGGTAGAACTAGGACAGTTATTGTATGAGGTCTACCCAATGCTAGATGCAGAGGCGCATAATAGATCGATATGAACATCATGAGCTGTCCCGCAATAA